ATTAGTAAGTATGTTGTTTGCACCATTCTGCTTTGTGTTGTGTCTTTAAGTGAAGTTTTATTCTTGCTTTTTCATTCAGTATTTATTTGTTCTATATGTAAGTTTGTGCGTGTTTTTACCATGGCTCTAGATGGGTTGATGGAGTATGGGGTTAGTAATTCTCATTAGTTATTATTGGTTGTTCAAGTATCCTTGTATTTAGCAATATTTTTTAGTCTCGGTTAAATTTTGTGCCAGCAGCCGCGGTTATACCTTGGAGGTGTTTGAATGTGTTTGGCATCAGGTAGTTATATTGTTTAGTTTAAATTGATTATATTTTGTTTGTTGTTAGGTGAAATTTTTATTGTTTTTAATTTTCTTGTTTTATATTTGGAAGCTATGAAATTCTTTTTGTAGACTAGGATTAGATACCCTATTATTTTAGAGTGTTAATTGTTTGTTGTGCCTGAGTAGTATTAGTTATGTTCTTGAAACTTAAAGAATTTGGCGGTATCTCATTCCGTCCAGAGGAATCTGTCTCGTTATCGATAGTCCACGTTGGATCTTACTTAGTTGCTTTGGTTTGTATACCGCCGTTTATTGATTATCCTTTTAGGGTTTGCTTAATTTTCTAGTTCCTTTATTTTGGTTTATTTCAGGTCAAGGTGCAGCTTGTTTCTAAGTGAATGATGGATTACATTGCTATTTGTTTTATGGATTATTGGTTTTAATATTGGTATGAAATTGGATTTGGTTGTAATTATTTGTAGATTGTTATTGTGATAAATGGTTCTGGGATATGCACACATCGCCCGTCGCTCTCGTTTTATTGTTAATGAGATAAGTCGTAACAAAGTGGTTGTACCGGAAGGTGCAGCTGGATTGTATTCAGATCATTTCTGTTAGTTGAGTTTTCATTTACACTGAATTATTATGTCGTGCGATTCGACATGGTCTGATTTATATTGATTGTCTTGTTTTTATTTTGTGGATAAGTTTATGCTTTTGAATGAAGAATCATTTGGGTTATTGTATTTTTGTGATTTAATTTTTTGTACGATAGATTATTTGTACTGTAAGGGGTTGTATTATTTAATGTTTTTTAGAAAGTTGACTTTTTTTGTCGTACCTTGTGTATCAGGGTTCATTGAATTTTGTTATTTATTTTTATTTCCCGATTTTAAAGGAGTTAATAATTTATGTTGGTTACTGTTTCACCAGTATTAATAATAGGTTGTTGGTAGTGAAATGTTATTCGTCTTTAGTGGTTTCTGGTTTTTCAAGAAATGAATTTAATTCATGCATCTTATTTAATTTATGTTTTTGTTCTATTTATTTTTATTTGATGTTAAGATTAAGGGGGATTAGCTCCTTATTTTATTTTTATAATTATTTATGTTACTTAGTTTTGTGGATTTTATAGTGATTTTCAATTTGATTATGTTAAAATTTTGTTATTTGTTTTGTTTATTTTTATTTGATTTAAGGGTTATATTGAAATGTTTTTTGTATTTTTGGTTGAATAGTAATTATTGTGTAATTAGTAAATTTAGGTTTTATGTTGTTTAAGATTATGAATGTATAATTTCTTTTGAGGAATTAGGCAAAAGTTTTCATGTCCGCCTGTTTAACAAAAACATCTTTTCTTGTTAGTTTTTGAAGTATGGCCTGCCCACTGACGTTTATTTAGGTTGAAGGGCCGCGGTATTTTGACCGTGCAAAGGTAGCATAATCATTAGTTCTTTAATTGTGATCTGGTATGAATGGCTTGACGAGATATGAGCTGTCTTAAGAGTATTATTTTATTGAATTTAGTTTTTGAGTTAAAATTCTTAGATGTTTTTATGGGACGAGAAGACCCTATAGAGTTTGACACCTAACTCTTCTTTTTTGTTTTGTTTGAGTTATTTTTATGAGTTGATTAGGTGTTTTGTTGGGGTGATGAGAGGAAATAAATTAACTCCTCTTTGGCTTTATATATTTATTTATATTTGTTTTGATCCATTTATTTTGATTATAAGATTAAATTACCTTAGGGATAACAGCGTTATCTTCCTTGAGAGTTCTTATTGGCGGGAAGGTTTGCGACCTCGATGTTGGATTAAGGTGAATTTTCGGTGCAGGAGCTGAAAGTGATTGGGTCTGTTCGACCTTTAAAATCTTACATGATCTGAGTTCAGACCGGCGTGAGCCAGGTTGGTTTCTATCTATAATACGATTTTATGCCTTAGTACGAGAGGACCGGGCATTTGAAATAATTTTATTTTATTATGATTTTCATTAATTTGTTGCTATTTTGGCAGATAAGTGCTTTAGATTTAGAATCTATTAATGTAAGATTTTATTTTACAAGTAGTATATGTTGAATTTCTTTTTTATTGTTGTGGTTTTTTTGTTGTTGATGATTTTTGTTATGGTTGGGGTAGCATTTCTTACTTTATTGGAACGTAAGGTTTTGGGCTATATTCATATTCGTAAGGGCCCTAATAGGGTTGGTTTTGTTGGTATTTTTCAACCATTTAGAGATGCCATTAAGTTGTTTACCAGGGAGCAGTATTTTCCTTTGGTTTCTAATTATTTGGTTTATTATTTTTCTCCTATTTTTGGATTTTTCCTTTCTTTGTTGGTTTGATTATTAATTCCTTATTTGAGTGGTTTTATTTCTTTTGAGTTGGGTTTGTTGTTTTTTTTGGCTTGTACGAGACTTGGGGTTTATACGGTTATAATTGCTGGGTGATCTTCCAATTCTGGTTATTCTTTATTGGGAGGCCTTCGTGCCTTAGCTCAGACTATTTCTTATGAGGTTAGATTGGCCTTTATTTTGCTTTCTTTTGTTGTTTTGGTTTGTAGATATAATTTGGCTTATTTTTATTTTTTTCAGGTTTACTTGTGATTGATTTTTTTATCTCTTCCTTTGTCTTTTGTTTGATTTATTTCTTGTTTAGCTGAGACTAATCGCACCCCTTTTGATTTTGCTGAGGGCGAGTCTGAGCTTGTTTCTGGGTTTAATGTTGAATATGGGGGTGGGGGATTTGCTTTAATTTTTTTGGCTGAGTATGCTAGAATTCTTTTTATAAGTCTGTTGTTTTGTATCATTTTTTTGGGCAGTGACCTTTATTCATTCTTTTTTTATTTTAAGCTTACTCTTATTTCTTTTCTGTTTGTATGGGTTCGTGGTACTTTGCCTCGTTTCCGTTATGATAGGTTAATATATTTGGCTTGAAGGGGGTTTTTACCCCTTTCGTTGAACTATCTTTTGTTCTTTGTTGGTGTTAGGTGTTTCATTTTTTCTTTGTTATAGTGTATTAATTTAGGTATTGAGAAGTTAATAGAAGACTTAAACTTCTTTCATAATGTTTTCAAGACATTAGGCTTATTCTGTAGCTTTTTAACTTATTTATTAGTCTGTTATTTTATCTCATAGTTTTGTTGTTATGGGACTTACTACATAGTATGCGAAGTATGTTACTGTTAGGATTTGTCCTGTTAGGATGTATGGGTCTTCTACTGGGCGTGCTCCGATTCATGTTAGTAGGATTACTGTATTTGTTATTGTTCAGAATAGTACTTGGTTGATTGGATAGAATTGTGTTCCTCGAAACTTTGATTTATATGCCGGTATGATGAATAGGATTGCAATTGCTATTGCCAGAGCGATAACTCCTCCTAGTTTGTTTGGGATTGATCGTAGAATTGCATATGCAAATAGGAAGTATCATTCTGGTTGAATATGGACTGGTGTTACTAGTGGATTTGCTGGTGTAAAGTTATCTGGGTCTCTTAGAAGATATGGTTCTTTTAGGGCAAGAATTGTTAATGCTATGATGGTGATTAAGAATCCTACAACGTCTTTTACTGTAAAGTATGGGTGGAATGGGATTTTGTCTGTATTTTTATTTAGTCCTAGTGGGTTGTTTGATCCTGTTTGGTGCAGGAATAGTAAGTGGATTATTGCTATTGCTGCAATTACGAATGGTAATATGAAATGTAGCGCGAAGAATCGTGTTAGGGTGGCATTGTCTACTGCAAATCCTCCTCACACTCATTGTACTACTTCTGTTCCTACATATGGAATTGCTGATAGAAGGTTTGTAATTACGGTTGCACCTCAGAATGATATTTGCCCTCATGGTAGTACATATCCTAGGAATGCTGTTGCTATTGTTAGGAACAAAATTGCTACTCCTACTGATCATGTGTGCATGAAGTTGTATGATCCATAGTATATATTTCGTCCGGTGTGTAGGTAAATACAGATGAAGAATAGGGATGCCCCGTTTGCATGTAAGGTTCGCAGTAATCATCCGTAATTTACATCTCGGCAAATGTGTCTTACTCTGTTAAATGCTATATCAACGCTTGGGCAGAAGTGTATTGCTAGGAATAGCCCGGTTACAATTTGTGCTACTAGGCAAAGTCCTAGTAGTGATCCAAAGTTTCATCAGCCTCTGATTGTTGATGGTGTTGGTAGGTCTACTAGTGCGTTATTTGCAATTTTAAATAGGGGGTGTCTATTTCGTGTGGGTTTATTCATTATCTTGTATGTCGTAGTGGTCCCTTGTATACATTAATAATATTAACAACTACGATTAGTGTTAGTAGTATATATAATACTAGTAGAGTTGTTATAATTCCTATCGTCTGATTGTATATAACGGTTGTTGTAGTTAGGGTTTCGGTTTCTGCTATTATATCATGAGAGCATATTTCTTTGTTATTGGTTACTGTTGGTATTATGTATAGGAGGGCAGGTAAGGTTAGGAGTGTGGCTATTAATATCTTGTTTGATGGTGAGAATATTTCGTTTGATGCTAGTCTTGTTATGTATATAAATAGTACAAGCATTCCTCCAATTATGATTATGAATAGGATGTATGAAAATCAAAATCTCTTGTATATTGTACCTCTGATGAGGCATACTATAGTTGTTTGGATAAGTAGTATTAGACCTATGGCTAGGGGGTGCTTTATTTGTGTGAATATCAGTCTAGTTATTATTCTTAATGATATAAGTAGTTTTGCTATGTCAGGGGGTATTTTATTTAAAATATTAGTTTTGGGGATTAATGAAATGGTGTTTAAGCCTTTCCTCTGAAGTTTTAAAAGGTTGTTCCTTATTTTTGATTTACAAGACCAATATTTTTATTAAATTATTAAAACTTATTTTAATGCCAATATGATTATATTTTTTTATTCTTTATTTTTGTGGTATTTGGGCCTTTTCTTCTAGTCGCAAGCATTTGTTAATTACCTTGCTTAGACTGGAATTCGTTGTGTTGGTTCTTTATTTTTCTATTTATTTTTATCTTTGTAATTTTAATTATAGTTTATTTTTTGTTGTTTATTTTTTGGTTTTTTCTGTTTGTGAGGGCTCCTTGGGCTTGTCTATTTTGGTTTCTATAATTCGTAGTCATGGTAACGATTATTTTCAATCTTATAATGTTCTTCAATGTTAAGGTTTCTTTTTTTCTTGATTTTTTTAACCCCCTTGTGTATTTTTTCAGGTTTTTGGTGGTTGATTTGTTCTTTATTGTTTTTTATTTCATTTATTTATTTCTTTTTCTTTCCTTATTTTTTTTGCTGAGGGGGACTGGGTTACATTTTTGGTTGTGATTTAATTTCTTATGGTCTTATTCTCCTTAGTTTGTGGATTTGTGTACTTATGATTTTGGCTAGAGAATCTGTTTTTCGGCTTGATTATTTTTCTGGGTTTTTTATTTTTGTTGTTATTGCTTTAACTATTATATTGTACTGTACTTTTAGAAGAATCAGTCTACTTTCATTTTACATTTTTTTTGAAAGTAGACTGATTCCTACTCTTTTTTTAATTTTGGGCTGGGGATACCAGCCTGAGCGTGTTCAGGCTGGTATTTATTTATTATTTTATACTTTGTTGGCCTCTCTTCCATTGTTGGTTGGTATTTTATTTGTTTATAATTCTTTAGGGTCTTTGTGTTTATTTTTGTTATGTGGGGATAATACTTTAGTCGGTGGCTTATTTTATGTTTGTATAGTTTTCGCCTTTTTGGTTAGGATACCTATATTTATGGTTCATTTATGACTTCCTAGGGCGCACGTTGAAGCCCCTGTGGCTGGGTCTATGATTTTGGCTGGTGTTTTACTGAAGTTGGGAGGTTACGGTCTTCTTCGTGTGTTTCCTGTATTGTTCAGGTTTGGCTTTAGGTTTGGTGTTGTTTGGGTTGCTTTAGGCTTGGTCGGTGGCTTATTTGTTAGTTTATTTTGTATGCGGCAGACTGATTTGAAGTCTTTGATTGCCTATTCTTCTGTTGCTCATATGAGCATAGTTATTGGTGGTATTATAACGTTGAATTATTGGGGAGTTTGTAGATCTTTTGCTTTAATGGTGGCTCATGGACTGTGTTCTTCTGGTCTTTTTTGTCTTTCTAATATTTCTTATGAGCGGTTTGGTAGACGAAGCCTTTTGGTTAATAGGGGTTTAATTAATTTGATGCCTAGTATGGCCATGTGGTGGTTTTTATTAAGAGCCTGTAATATGGCTGCTCCCCCGTCTCTTAATCTCCTTGGAGAAATTGGTTTGTTGAGTAGTCTTGTCTCTTGGTCTTGATGTTTAATATTTGTTTTAATCTTTTTATCTTTCTTTAGTGCGGCTTATACTCTTTATATGTATTCTTATAGCCAACATGGGTCTATTTATTCTGGTGTTTATTCTTGTTCTTTAGGCTATGTCCGGGAATTTTTATTGTTGTTTTTGCATTGGTTCCCGTTGAACTTAGTTATTTTGAGGGCAGATGTTACTGTTTTTTGGGTTTAGGTTTAATTGATAATTCAAATAGTTTAACTTAAAATATTGGTTTGTGGTGCCGATGATATGCTTTTGTATTTTGGATTTATGTTTATGTCTATTTGTTTTGTTAGATTTGTTTTTTTATTTCTTTTGGGGCTATTTTGTTGCTTTTGTGGTGTTTATTTTATTATGAGTGATTTAATTTATTTTATTGATTGGAATATTATTACGTTAAATGGTAGATCTGTTATTATGACTTTTCTTTTTGATTGAATGTCTTTATTGTTTATAGGGTTTGTTTTTATTATTTCTTCTTTGGTTATTCTCTATAGTGATGATTATATGTTCGGGGACTTAAATATTGTTCGGTTTATTTTACTGGTTTTAATGTTTGTTATTTCTATAATGTTTTTGATTATTAGCCCTAATGTAATTAGTATTTTGTTGGGTTGGGATGGTTTAGGTTTGGTTTCTTATTTGTTAGTAATTTATTACCAGAATGTGAGGTCTTATGGTGCTGGTATGTTGACGGTTTTGTCTAATCGTATTGGTGATGTTGCCTTATTGATGGTTATTGCTTGGATAATTAATTTTGGTAGCTGGAGTTTTATTTATTATTTGGAGTTTTTATCAGGTTCTGTTGAGATGGAGTTGATTTCTTTCCTTGTTGTTTTGGCAGCAATGACTAAGAGTGCTCAGATTCCCTTTTCTTCTTGGTTGCCTGCAGCAATGGCTGCTCCTACTCCTGTTTCTGCTTTGGTTCATTCTTCTACTCTGGTTACTGCGGGTGTTTATCTATTAATTCGGTTTAGCCCTTCTTTTGGTTATTGGTTGAATGTAATTTTATTATTGATTTCTGGTTTGACTATGTTTATGGCAGGGTTGGGGGCGAATTTTGAGTTTGATTTAAAGAGGATTATTGCTTTATCTACTTTGAGACAATTGGGCCTTATGATTATAACTATTTCTATTGGTCTTTCAGGTTTGGCTTTCTTTCACTTGCTAACGCATGCTTTATTTAAGGCTTTACTATTCATATGTGCTGGTGGGGTAATTCATTCTATGGGTGATTCTCAGGATATCCGTTTTATGGGTGGCTTGTCTGTTTATATGCCGTTTACTTCGTCGAGTTTAATAGTCTCTAACTTTGCTCTTTGTGGTATGCCGTTTTTGGCAGGTTTTTATTCTAGGGATTTTATTTTGGAAATGTTTTCTATAAGATACGTTAATGTGTTTGGTTTCTTATTGTTATTCGTGTCTACTGGTTTGACGGTTTGTTATTCTTTCCGGTTGTTTTATTTTGTTTTATGTGGGGATTTTAATTTTGTTCCTTCTTATAGTATGGTTGAATCTAACTATAATATGGTGTTTGGTATGATTGGCTTATTGGTTATGTCTATTTTTGGCGGTGGCTCTCTTATGTGATTAATTTTTCCTACTCCTTCTGTGATTTGTTTACCTTATTATTTAAGGTTCCTTACTTTGTTTGTGGTGTTTATCGGCGGTTGGATTGGTTATGAGGTTGCTGGTTTCGTCTTGGGCGATAGGTTATTTTCTGTGCATTTGTATGGGCCCTCTTCATTCTCTGGTTCTATGTGATTTATGCCTTTCTTTTCTACTTATGGTGTTTCCTTTGGCCCATTGGGTTTAGGCTATAGGGCGACAAGGGTTTTTGATTCTGGTTGAATAGAATATTTTGGTGGTCAGGGTATGTATTGGGTTCTTTTTAATGCTGGTAGGGTTAATCAGTGATTTCAATATAATAATTTGAAGATATTTTTAGGATTTTTTGTCATGTGAATTGTTATTCTGTTATTCATTCTTATTTATTACTTGAATAGCTTATATTTAGAGCACGACACTGAAGATGTCGATGAGGCATTCATTGTCTTCGAGTATTTATAAAAGTATTTCTTTGTCTTTACAGTGAAAGTGTAATGTTTTTCTAAACTATATAAATAGAAGTGTAAACGGATTTTAACCGCTATAGTGATAAGTTAGCAGCATTCACTTTTTCTGTCACTTCCTTAACTGGAATCATTAGTTCAATTTTATTATTAACAATAATATACCTCTTTCTTTGGTTTCAGTTAAAAGTTTGGTAAAGTGAGGATAAATTGATTATCTAAGATCAGGTCGAAACTGATTGCAAATTTTGCTTCTCACATTGTTTAAATGTGGTTGAGGCTAACTACTTAAAGTAGTACTTTTTGAATGCAACTCAAATGTTATCATTAACTATAGCCCCTTGCACTAGTTTCTTCATTCAAGGGATCCTTGATTTCATTCGTGGTAAAGGCCAATAATTAGAATTAGTAGGAATACTGATCTGATAATTATTCAAGATTTAATGTTTGATGTTATTATAGTGATTGGTATGGGTAATAGTAGTGCAATTTCTACGTCAAAGATTATGAAAATTACTGCAATTAGAAAAAATCGTGATGAGAATGGTAGGCGTGCGGAGTTTTTTGGGTCAAATCCACACTCAAATGGTGATCTTTTTTCTCGGTCTTCATTAATTTTCTTTGAGATCAGGGTGGTTAATACTATAATGGCTGATGATAGTAGAATGGTTACTATTGCTGTTGTGATAATTATTAATATTATTTATCTTGCTCTTCACAAATTTCTTGATTGGAAGTCAAGTATACTTTCTTGTATTAGATAAATATTATTTTATCTTCCTCATCAGTAAATTGAAATGTATAGGAATAGTCAAACTACGTCTACGAAGTGTCAGTATCATGCTGCTGCTTCAAATCCGAAGTGGTGGTTTGATGAGAAGTGTAATGTTGTGTGTCGTAGGAGGCATGTAGTTAGGAACGTTGTCCCAATGATTACATGTAGCCCGTGGAATCCTGTTGCTACAAAGAATGTTGATCCATATGCTGAGTCTGCAATTGTAAATGGGGCTTCGAGGTATTCGTATGCTTGTAATGCAGTGAAGTATAGTCCCAATAATACGGTGAAGAATAGTCCTTGGGTTGCTTGTGTAGCATTATTTTCTAGTAGGCCGTGGTGGGCTCATGTTACAGTCACTCCTGAGGCCAGGAGAATTGCTGTATTTAGTAGTGGAACTTGCAGGGGGTTGAACGGTTGAATTCCTGTGGGAGGTCAAGTTGATCCTAGTTCAATTGTTGGCGATAGGCTTGAATGAAAGAATGCCCAAAAAAATGATACAAAAAATAGAACTTCTGATACAATAAATAGGATTATTCCTCATCGTAGCCCCCTTGTTACTATCTTTGTATGTAGTCCTTGATAAGTCCCCTCTCGGGTTACATCTCGTCACCATTGAATTATAGTTAGTACAGTGATGATTGCTCCAATTAATAGTAATCTATCGTCGTATTGATGAAATCATTTAATAAGTCCTATTAGGGTAACTATTGCTCCGATAGCTCCTGTGAGTGGTCATGGTCTTTTATTTACTATGTGGAATGGGTGGTTTTCGTGTATTGACATTAGTTAACTTCTCTAGAGTAAAGTGTTCTTAGGATGGCAAATACATATGATTGAATAACTGCTACTGCTCCTTCTAAAATAAGGAGCAGGATTTGTGCTGTGATTAGTACTGTTAATAGTGTGTGACTTATTGATGGGCCATTGTTCCCTAATAGTGTTAATAATAAATGTCCTGCAATTATATTTGCGGTCAAACGTACTGCTAGCGTTCCTGGCCGGATTAAGTTTCTGATCGTTTCAATAATGACCATGAATGGTATTAGTATAGAAGGTGTTCCTTGTGGAACAAGATGTTCAAATATATGATTGGTGTTTTTAATTCATCCGAATAGTATAAATCTTATTCATAAAGGCAGGGCTAGGGTTAACGTAAGGATTAGGTGACTTGTTCTTGTGAAGATGTATGGGAATAGTCCTAAGAAATTATTCATTAGGATTATAAGGAATAGAGATGTTAGGATGAATGAATTTCCCTTATTTTCATTTCCTTTTCTTAAGATGGTCTTTATTTCTTGGTGTAGTTTGTTTATTAGTAGTTTTACTATTATGCTATTTCGTGAGGGAATCAGTCAAATTCTGGTTGGAATTAATAATAATCCAATTGCTGTTCTTGTTCAATTTAACGGTAGGTTGTTAATTTCTGTTGTTGGGTCAAAGATTGAAAATAAGTTTCTTATCACTTTCAGCTTGTTTTATTGATATTAATAACTTTTTTTGTTTTACTTTGTTGGCTTGGTGATTGAGTGAAGTAGTTTATAATGTTGAATATTAGGAATGTTGCTAGAAATGTAATGTATAGTATTGTTCATTCTATGGGTATTATTTGAGGGATAAAAGGATATCTCTGCGATTATTTCAGTTTGACATTCTGATGTTATAAATTAACTAATCCTTTGTCATCAGAGATACTTGCTAGGGTACCATAGACTGGTTTAAGAGACCATTACTTGCTTTCAGTCATCTGATGATTCTCTTATCTTTGATACTCAGTTAATAAATTGATTTGTTGATACTCTTTCAATTACGATTGGCATGAATCTGTGGTTTGCTCCACAAATTTCTGAGCATTGTCCATATAGTAGTCCTGGCCGGTTAATTGTGAATCTTACTTGGTTTAGTCGGCCAGGTGTTGCGTCTGTTTTTACACCAAGTCTCGGCACTGTTCATGAGTGTAGTACGTCTGCTGCTGTTACAATTATCCGAATTGGTGAGTTTATTGGTAGTACAATACGGTTGTCTGTATCTAATAGTCGGAATGTATCGATTAGTTGATCTTCTTGTTGTACTATGTATGAATCAAATTCAAGCTTTGTGAAGTCTGAATATTCATAACTTCAGTATCATTGATGCCCGACTGTCTTTAGTGTTATTACTGGGTTGTGAATTTCATCTATCAGGTATAGTAGTCGTAGGGATGGAATTGCAATGAAAATTAGGATAATTGCGGGGGCAATTGTTCAAATGGTTTCAATTATTTGTCCTTCTAGGATAAATCGGCTGGTTTGTTTATTTTGGATAATTCTGATTATTGTATAAAATACTGCTGTGATAATTATTAGTATAATTATTAATGCGTGATCATGGAAGAAGATTAATTGCTCTATGACTGGCGATGCTCTGTCTTGTAGTGTTATGTTTAATCATGTTGTCATTTTCTAATGAAAGTTTAGAAAACTTTATTTATGGAGCTTAAATCCACCGCACTTATCTGCCACGTTAGAGTAGGTTTAGTTAGTTAGTGAGATAGTTGGGAGTTCTGAGTATCTGTGTTCTGCTGGTGGGAAATTTTGTAGTCATTCTACCGAGTTTCTTGTGTGTGTAGGAAATAGAATTAGTCGGTTTGATGTAATTCTTTCTCATATAATAAATAAGAATATTATTACTCTTACGAATGAAATTGTTGATCCTATTGATGAAATAATGTTTCATGTGGTGTAGGCATCTGGATAGTCTGAGTATCGTCGAGGCATTCCGGCTAGTCCTAGAAAGTGTTGCGGGAAGAATGTCAGGTTTACCCCTACAAATATTACGGCGAATTGGGCCTTTAATCACTTGGGGTTTATAGTAAGCCCAGTAAATAATGGGAATCATTGTACAAATCCTCCTATGATTGCAAATACTGCTCCTATTGATAGTACATAGTGGAAATGGGCTACTACGTAGTAAGTGTCGTGTAGTACAATATCAATTGATGAATTTGCTAGTACTACACCGGTAAGGCCTCCTATTGTGAATAGAAATACAAATCCTAGTGCTCATAGGCATGCTGCTCTATATGTTATTCGGGTTCCATAAAGTGTTGCAAGTCATCTGAAGATTTTAATTCCTGTTGGTACGGCAATGATTATTGTTGCTGATGTAAAGTAAGCCCGTGTGTCAACATCTATTCCTACTGTAAACATGTGATGTGCTCAGACTACAAACCCTAGTAATCCAATTGCTAGCATGGCAAAGATTATTCCTAGGTTTCCAAATGCTTCCTTCTTCCCTCTTTCGTGGCAGATGATGTGGGAGATCATACCAAATCCTGGTAGAATGAGAATATAGACTTCTGGATGTCCGAAGAATCAAAATAAGTGTTGGTAAAGAATTGGGTCTCCCCCTCCTGCTGGGTCAAAAAATGACGTATTTAGGTTGCGGTCTGTTAATAGTATTGTAATTGCTCCTGCTAGGACTGGTAATGATAGAAGAAGTAGTAGGGCAGTAATGGCAATTGATCATACAAATAGTGGGATTCGTTCGGGCTTCATACTTTTTGGCTTTATATTAATCGTTGTCGTAATAAAGTTTACTGCCCCTAGAATTGATGATACTCCTGCCAAATGCAAGGAGAAGATAGCTAGGTCTACGGATGCTCCAGCATGTGCAATACCTCTTGCAAGAGGAGGGTAAACAGTTCATCCCGTTCCTACACCACTTTCTACTGTTCTACTGGTAAGTAGTAGAGTTAAAGATGGAGGGAGCAGTCAGAATCTTATGTTGTTTATTCGTGGAAAGGCCATGTCTGGTGCTCCTAGTATTAGTGGCACTAGTCAGTTTCCGAATCCACCAATTATAATTGGCATAACTATGAAGAAAATTATAACGAAGGCATGGGCTGTAACGATGACGTTGTAGATCTGGTCATCTCCAATTAAGGACCCTGGTTGCCCTAGCTCTGTTCGGATAAGTATTCTTAGAGAGGTTCCGACCATTCCTGATCAGGCTCCGAATAGGAAGTATAGTGTTCCAATATCTTTGTGATTAGTTGAGAAAAATCATCGGGTGAAAATTAGTGGGATGGCTGAGAATAATAAGTAGGCGATAGGCTGTAAATCTATTTAGGGGCATTTACGTTGCTCTTCCACTATTTTTAGGCCTTGTATTCATTTTGTGATTGTAGAATGCAATTCTATAGGGGTAGGTTAAAAGACTTATCAAGGCCTAAAGGAAGACCCTTTATTTATAGCTTTGAAGGTTATTAGTTTGATGCTTAACTTAAGGCCTTTAGTTGATGTTGGAAATAATTGTGCAAGCTGCCATTCCTGTTAAGGAGATTGATGATAGGATTATTGCACTGAGGTTTTTAGTTGATTTGTTTTTATGGAGTTTTAGGTTTCATTTTGGCTCTGTATTCAAAATTACAAAGCTCGAGTAAGAGATTTTTAGGTAGTAATAGAGGGTAATTAATGATGTTACTACTACAACTGTTGCTAACGGGGCTATTTTGTTCGCAATTATTGCTTGGATAACAATTCATTTTGGCAGAAACCCGAGGAATGGGGGGAGCCCTCCCAGGGATAATAGGGACGTAAATATTATGAACTTTATTAGTGTGGCGTCTTTGTTTGTTATTATAGTTTGGTTAATAAATGATGTTCCTGACAGCTTGATGGCTGACACCACGGCTAGTGCTAGAGTTGAGTAGATTACGAAATACACTAACCACAAATTTTCTCTTGTGGTTAGTGCAATTAACATTCATCCGGTATGGTTGATGGATGAGTAGGTTAGGATTTTTCGTATTGAGGTTTGATTTAACCCTCCAATTGAACCTACAATTGTGGATAATAAAATGATTCTTAATGTGAACACATTGATTTCAATCAGGTATGATATCAATATCAATGGGGCGGCTTTTTGCACTGTTATTAGTAGCGCACAATTTTCTCATCTTAAACCTTCCATTACTCCTGGGAATCATCAGTGGAGAGGCGCGGCTCCACTTTTGAGTAGGAGAGGGGTACAGATGATTATTGGTGTATATGGGCTGATTTCGAACGTGAATAAGTCCTCCGTTAATGTTTTTATTACTACTATGAATAGCAATGTTGCTGAGGCAAGCACCTGTACAATAAAGTATTTTAATGAGGCTTCTGTATTGTACATGTTTTTAACATTAGACATTAAGGGGATGAATGATATTAGATTGATTTCTAATCCTATTCATGCTCCTAATCATGAATTAGAGGATACAGATATTAGTATGCCTCCTACTAAGGTAATTAGTAAGAGGATTTTTGTTGAGTTACTGGGCATGTAGAGAAGAGAGTGTCAGACTCTATTTATGGGGTATGAACCCATTAGCTTGTTTTAGCTTACTTTTCTACGGTGAAGGTTAATATTACATCTTGGTGTATGGTGCACGGTGGCTTTTGATGCTTGAAGGTGATAGTTTGATTCTGTTAGATGTAATGAAGGTAGTTTTAACTACATGTTTTATCCTATCACGATAGTCCTTTAATCAGGCTCATCATT